GCTAGCGTAGCTTAATTAAAGCATGACACTGAAGATGTTAAGATGGGCCCTAGAAAGCTCCGCAGGCACAAAAGCTTGGTCCTGACTTTACTATCAACTTTAGCTATACTTACACATGCAAGTATCCGCACCCCCGTGAGAATGCCCTAACAGTTCCCTGCCCGGGAACAAGGAGCCGGTATCAGGCACACCTTAGCTGCAGCCCACGACGCCTTGCTTTGCCACACCCTCAAGGGAACTCAGCAGTGATAAACATTAAGCCATAAGTGAAAACTTGACTTAGTTAAAGCTAAGAGGGCCGGTCAAACTCGTGCCAGCCACCGCGGTTATACGAGAGGCCCAAGTTGATAGTTAACGGCGTAAAGAGTGGTTAGAAGGAAACTGTTACTAAAGCCGAACGCCCTCAGAGCTGTTATACGCATCCGAAGGTGAGAAGCCCATTCACGAAAGTGGCTTTATAACCTTGAACCCACGAAAGCTACGAAACAAACTGGGATTAGATACCCCACTATGCCTAGCCCTAAACATTGACAACATTATACACCTGTTGTCCGCCTGGGTACTACGAGCATTAGCTTGAAACCCAAAGGACTTGGCGGTGCTTTAGATCCACCTAGAGGAGCCTGTTCTAGAACCGATAACCCCCGTTCAACCTCACCCTTCTTTGTTTTACCCGCCTATATACCGCCGTCGTCAGCTTACCCTGTGAAGGATTTATAGTAAGCAAAATTGGTACAACCCTAAACGCCAGGTCGAGGTGTAGCGTATGGAAGGGGAAGAAATGGGCTACATTCTCTAGTATAGAGAAAACGAATGATGTGCTGAAATACACATCTGAAGGAGGATTTAGTAGTAAGCAGGAAGCAGAGTGTCCCGCTGAAATTGGCCCTGAAGCGCGCACACACCGCCCGTCACTCTCCCCAAACTAGTTAAATCAAATTAAATAAAACCCTACTATAGTAAAGGGGAGGCAAGTCGTAACATGGTAAGTGTACCGGAAGGTGCACTTGGACAAAACCCAGGGTATAGCTAAGCCAGGTAAAGCGGCTCCCTTACACCGAGCAGTCACCCGCGCAAAACGGGTTGCCCTGAGGCCCATTAGCTAGCCGCCTCAACCAAAAGCAACAAACACATATCAATACCCCCTAAAGCACTCAAATTAACACAAAACAAATCATTTTACCACCCAAGTATGGGCGACAGAAAAGGATATCGCCGCGCCATAGAAAAAGTACCGCAAGGGAACGCTGAAAAAGAAATGAAATAGTACAGTAAAGCTTAAAAAAGCAGAGATATAGCCTCGTACCTTTTGCATCATGATTTAGCTAGAAAATCTCAAGCAAAGAGCACTTTAGTTTGAAACCCCGAAACTAGGTGAGCTACTCCAAGACAGCCTAATAATAGGGCGAACCCGTCTCTGTTGCAAAAGAGTGGGAAGAGCTTTGAGTAGGGGTGACAGACCTATCGAACCTAGTTATAGCTGGTTGCCTGAGAAATGAATAGAAGTTCAGCCGCTCGGCTTCTCCCCTCACCTTTGTTTTGCTTCCTACTGACAAACCGAAGAAGCCGAGAGAGTTAGTCAAAGGGGGTACAGCCCCTTTGACACAAGAGACAACTTTTCTAGGAGGATAAAGATCATATTCATAATAGTAAGGTAAAATGTTTTGGTGGGCCTAAAAGCAGCCACCCCCATAGAATGCGTTAAAGCTCAGACATACCTTCCACCCCCAATCCCGATAACTATATCTTAATCCCCTAACTCCTACCAGGCCATCCCATGCAAACATGGGAGTGACCATGCTAATATGAGTAATAAGAGAGCATAGCCTCTCTCCTTGCACAAGTGTAACTCGGAACGGACCCACCACCGAATCTTAACGACCCCAAACAAAGAGGGCCATGAATAACAAATCCCGCTAACTAGAAGAACACTCAACTAACCAATCGTTAAACCCACACTGGCGTGCCCCAAAGGAAAGACTAAAAGAAAAAGAAGGAACTCGGCAAACACATAAAGCCTCGCCTGTTTACCAAAAACATCGCCTCTTGCAAAATCAATGAATAAGAGGTCCTGCCTGCCCTGTGACCATGAGTTTAACGGCCGCGGTATTTTGACCGTGCAAAGGTAGCGCAATCACTTGTCTTTTAAATGAAGACCCGTATGAATGGCAAGACGAGGGCTTGACTGTCTCCTTTTTCAAGTCAATGAAATTGATCTTCCCGTGCAGAAGCGGGAATCACCACACAAGACGAGAAGACCCTATGGAGCTTTAGACACCAAAGTAGACCACGTCAAAGCCCCCAACAAAGGACTGAACTAACTGGACCCTGCCCTAATGTCTTCGGTTGGGGCGACCACGGGGAAACACAAAACCCCCGCGTGGACTGGGAGCACCCTTACTCCTACAACTAAGAGCCTCCGCTCTAATAAACAGAATTTCTGACCAACAAGATCCGGCAAAGCCGATTAACGAACCAAGTTACCCTAGGGATAACAGCGCAATCCTCTTTTAGAGCCCATATCGACAAGAGGGTTTACGACCTCGATGTTGGATCAGGACATCCTAATGGTGCAGCCGCTATTAAGGGTTCGTTTGTTCAACGATTAAAGTCCTACGTGATCTGAGTTCAGACCGGAGTAATCCAGGTCAGTTTCTATCTGTGCCATGATTTTTTCTAGTACGAAAGGACCGAAAAGAAGGGCCCCATGCTTTAAGTACGTCCCATCCTCAACTAATGCAATCAACTAAAATAGACAAGAAGACATAATACCCCGCCTAAGAAAACGGCATGTTAAGGTGGCAGAGCCCGGCAATTGCAAAAGATCTAAGCCCTTTCCACAGAGGTTCAAGTCCTCTCCCTAACTATGATTCACACTCTTATAATTTACATTATTAACCCCCTAGCCTTTATCGTCCCCGTCCTCCTAGCCGTTGCTTTCCTCACCCTCCTTGAACGAAAAGTACTTGGCTACATGCAACTACGAAAAGGCCCTAATATTGTAGGACCCTACGGCCTTCTACAACCAATCGCCGACGGCGTTAAACTTTTTATTAAAGAGCCCGTTCGCCCCTCCACCTCATCCCCAGTTCTCTTTATTCTTACCCCTATAATAGCCCTTACACTAGCCCTCACCCTCTGAGCTCCAATACCCCTGCCCTACCCCGTCATTGATCTTAACCTCGGCATTCTATTTATCCTCGCTCTCTCCAGTCTCGCTGTCTATTCTATCCTCGGCTCAGGCTGAGCATCCAATTCAAAATATGCCCTCATCGGAGCCCTCCGAGCCGTCGCCCAAACCATTTCATACGAAGTTAGTCTGGGCCTTATCCTCCTAAGCACGATTATCTTCACAGGCGGCTTCACCCTTCAAACCTTCAATGTTGCTCAAGAAAGCGTATGATTAATTTTACCAGCCTGACCCCTAGCTGCAATATGATACATCTCTACACTGGCAGAAACCAACCGAGCCCCCTTCGACTTAACTGAAGGTGAATCCGAGCTAGTATCTGGGTTTAATGTAGAATATGCAGGAGGCCCCTTTGCCCTATTCTTTCTAGCAGAATATGCTAATATTCTCCTCATAAATACACTCTCCGCCACCCTCTTCTTAGGGGCCTCTCACACCCCAACAATCCCTGAACTAACAGCCATCAATTTAATGACTAAAGCAGCCCTCCTTTCCATCCTCTTCCTATGAGTCCGAGCCTCCTACCCCCGATTCCGGTACGACCAACTTATGCACCTAATCTGAAAAAGCTTCCTCCCACTAACACTTGCCCTAGTCATCTGACACTTAGCGCTCCCCATTGCATTTGCAGGCCTACCCCCCCAACTATAGCCTTGGAGCTGTGCCTGAAATAAAGGGCCACTTTGATAGAGTGAACCATGAGGGTTAGATTCCCTCCAACTCCTTAGAAAGAAGGGACTTGAACCCTACCTGGAGAGATCAAAACTCTCAGTGCTTCCACTACACCACTTCCTAGTAAAGTCAGCTAATTAAGCTTTTGGGCCCATACCCCAAAAATGTTGGTTAAACCCCTTCCTTTACTAATGAACCCGCTCCTAGTAGCCATTTTGTTATTTACTCTAGGTTTAGGAACCACAATTACATTCGCAAGCTCCCACTGATTCCTCGCATGAATAGGACTTGAAATTAATACCCTAGCTATTTTACCCCTTATAGCCCAGTACCACCATCCTCGGGCAGTCGAAGCAACACTAAAATATTTCCTCACACAAGCAACCGCAGCATCCACCTTACTCTTTGCAACCACAACAAATGCCTGACTCAATGGACAATGAGATATCCAACACATAATACATCCCCTCCCCATCACCCTATTCACCCTTGCCCTCGCCCTAAAAATTGGACTAGCCCCCCTACACATTTGACTCCCAGAAGTTCTTCAGGGCTTAGACCTTGGCACAGGGCTTATCCTATCTACCTGACAAAAACTGGCCCCCTTTGCCCTTCTTGTACAGATTTACCCCGCCAACTCAACCCTTCTAGTCATCTTAGGCCTGGCCTCCACTCTCATCGGAGGCTGAGGTGGACTAAACCAAACCCAACTCCGAAAAATCCTTGCCTATTCCTCAATTGCCCACCTTGGCTGAATAGTATTAGTTCTACAATTCTCCCCCACCCTCACCCTCCTCACCCTTTTCATATACCTCACTATAACCTTCTCAACATTCCTTGTATTTAAACTAAACAACGCAACCAACATCAATGCATTAGCCACCTCCTGAACCAAAGCCCCAGCACTGACCGCACTCACGCCCCTAATTCTTCTCTCCCTTGGAGGCCTTCCCCCGCTTTCAGGTTTTATACCAAAATGACTAATTCTTCAAGAATTAGCCAAGCAAGACCTAGCTTTAACTGCCACCCTCGCCGCACTCACTGCTCTCCTCAGCCTATATTTCTACCTACGCCTATCCTATGCCATGACCCTTACAATATTCCCCAACAACCTAGCAGGCACAACACCTTGACGACTTCAATCAACCCAAATTACCTTCCCACTCGCCCTTTCAGTTATGGCAACCATTGCTTTACTCCCACTCACCCCTACGATCGTAGCACTACTCACTTCTTAAGAGACTTAGGATAACATAAGACCAAGGGCCTTCAAAGCCCTCAGCGGGAGTGAAAATCTCCCAGTCCCTGTAAGACTTGCAGGACATTAACCCACATCTCCTGTATGCAAAACAGGCACTTTAATTAAGCTAAAGCCTTATCTAGACGAGTAGGCCTCGATCCTACAAACTCTTAGTTAACAGCTAAGCGCTCAATCCAGCGAGCATTCATCTACCTTTCCCCCGCCTAATCAAAGACTAGAGGCGGGGGAAAGCCCCGGTAGGCGCTAGCCTACTTCTTCAGATTTGCAGGCTGATATGTAAATACACCTCGGGGCTTGGTAAGAAGAGGGATCTAACCTCTGTCTATGGGGCTACAATCCACCGCTTAAGACTCAGCCATCTTACCTATGGCAATCACACGTTGATTCTTTTCCACCAACCACAAAGACATTGGCACCCTCTACCTGATTTTTGGTGCATGAGCCGGAATAGTGGGCACAGCTTTAAGCCTTCTGATCCGAGCAGAACTAAGTCAACCCGGCTCACTCCTGGGAGATGACCAAATTTATAACGTAATTGTTACGGCGCATGCCTTCGTTATAATTTTCTTTATAGTAATACCCGTTATGATTGGAGGTTTCGGAAACTGACTTATCCCACTAATGATTGGGGCCCCCGACATGGCATTCCCCCGAATGAATAATATGAGCTTCTGGCTTCTCCCCCCTTCTTTCCTCTTACTCCTAACCTCTTCAGGTGTAGAAGCCGGGGCAGGTACCGGGTGAACCGTCTACCCCCCACTCGCCGGAAACCTGGCGCACGCAGGGGCCTCCGTTGACTTGGCTATTTTTTCCTTACACCTCGCAGGTGTCTCCTCAATTCTAGGGGCCATCAACTTTATTACAACAATTATCAATATGAAACCCCCTGCCATCTCCCAGTACCAAACACCTTTATTTGTATGAGCTGTTCTAATTACGGCCGTTCTTCTCCTACTCTCACTCCCTGTCTTAGCTGCTGGCATTACAATGCTCCTCACAGATCGTAACCTCAATACAACCTTCTTCGATCCGGCAGGAGGGGGCGATCCCATTCTTTACCAACACTTATTCTGATTTTTCGGCCATCCTGAGGTTTATATTCTAATTCTTCCAGGGTTTGGGATGGTCTCACACATTGTCGCCTACTACGCTGGCAAAAAAGAACCTTTCGGCTACATGGGAATAGTCTGAGCCATGATGGCCATTGGCCTCCTGGGGTTTATCGTCTGAGCCCACCACATGTTTACAGTCGGGATGGACGTAGACACGCGAGCTTACTTCACATCCGCTACAATAATTATTGCCATCCCAACCGGTGTTAAAGTCTTTAGCTGACTTGCGACTCTTCATGGAGGGGCTCTAAAATGAGAAGCCCCCCTTTTATGAGCTCTAGGCTTTATTTTCCTCTTCACAGTAGGAGGATTAACCGGGATCGTGCTAGCTAATTCTTCTCTTGATATTGTCCTTCACGACACGTACTACGTAGTTGCCCACTTCCACTATGTTCTTTCGATAGGAGCAGTATTTGCCATTATGGGCGGCTTCGTGCACTGATTCCCCCTGTTCACAGGCTACACCCTCCACAGCACTTGGGCAAAGACACAATTTGTGATTATGTTTACAGGGGTAAACCTAACGTTCTTCCCCCAGCACTTCCTTGGACTCGCTGGAATGCCTCGACGATATTCAGATTACCCAGATGCATACACCCTGTGAAACACCGTCTCCTCCCTGGGCTCAATAATCTCCCTTGTAGCAGTAATTGTCCTTTTATTTATTATCTGAGAAGCCTTCGCTGCCAAACGTGAAGTGTTAGAAGTGCGCCTTACAACCACAAACGTAGAGTGACTTCATGGCTGCCCTCCCCCCTATCACACGTTCGAGGAGCCCCCCTTTGTGCAAGTTCAATATAACCGTACGAGAAAGGGAGGAGTTGAACCCCCATAGATTGGTTTCAAGCCAACCACATAACCGCTCTGTCACTTTCTTATAAGACACTAGTAAAGTACTTACACTGCCTTGTCAAGGCAGAATCGTGGGTTAAACCCCCGCGTGTCTTATACTACTAATGGCACATCCCGCCCAACTAGGTTTCCAAGATGCAACTTCCCCCCTTATGGAAGAACTTCTTCACTTTCATGACCACGCTTTAATGATTGTTCTCCTCATTAGCGTGCTAGTACTTTACATTATTGTGTGCATAATCACCACTAAGCTATCGGATAAACTCATTCTTGACTCCCAAGAAATTGAAATTATCTGAACCGTTCTTCCTGCTATTACCCTCATCCTCATTGCCCTTCCCTCCCTTCGGATTCTCTACCTAATAGACGAAATTAATGACCCCCACCTCACTATCAAAGCCATGGGCCATCAATGATACTGAACCTACGAATATACTGACTATGAAGACCTGGGCTTTGACTCATATATGCTTCCCACCCAAGACCTTACCCCTGGCCAATTCCGTCTTTTAGAAGCAGACCATCGCATGGTGGTCCCCGTTGAGTCGCCCGTTCGAGTGCTCATTTCTGCTGAAGACGTCCTCCACTCATGAGCAGTCCCAACCCTGGGCATTAAAATAGACGCAGTCCCCGGCCGACTCAATCAAACAGCCTTTATTACCGCCCGCCCCGGAGTCTACTACGGACAATGCTCCGAGATCTGTGGTGCTAATCACAGCTTCATACCAATCGTAGTTGAGGCAGTCCCTCTAAACCACTTCGAGGCTTGAACTGCTCTAATACTTGAAGAAACCTCGCTAAGAAGCTAATTTAGGGCGTAGCGTTAGCCTTTTAAGCTAAAGATTGGTGGCTCCCAACCACCCTTAGCGGCATGCCTCAGCTAAATCCATCCCCCTGACTTGCCATCATAGTCTTCTCATGATTAACCTTTCTAATTATTGTCCCACCCAAAATTATAGCCCACATCTTCTCAAATGAGCCCACCCCCCAAAGCACAGAAAAATCTGACACAACTGCCTGAAACTGACCATGACTGTAAGCCTTTTCGACCAATTTATATCCCCCACCTACTTAGGAATTCCCCTACTAGCCCTTGCCCTCACTTTACCCTGAGTTCTTTACCCCTCTCCCACTGTTCGATGATTAAGCAACCGCCTGCTAACCCTTCAAGGCTGATTCATCAATCGATTTACCCAACAAATTCTCATACCCCTAAATATGGGAGGACACAAATGAGCCCTACTCCTAACTTCCCTAATAGTCTTTATTATCACCCTTAATATCCTCGGCCTCCTTCCTTACACCTTCACCCCCACCACACAATTGTCCCTCAACCTAGGCCTTGCCGTCCCACTTTGACTGGCCACAGTACTTATTGGCCTACGGAACCAGCCAACAGCTGCCCTAGGACACCTTCTGCCCGAAGGAACTCCGACACCCCTCATCCCCATCCTAATTATTATCGAAACAATTAGCCTATTTATCCGCCCCCTCGCCCTAGGCGTTCGATTAACCGCTAACCTCACGGCAGGCCATCTATTGATGCAACTTACTTCCACAGCCGCCTTTGCTCTCCTATGCTCGTCACCCACAGTGGCACTTCTCACAACAGGCCTCCTATTCTTATTAACCCTCCTAGAAGTGGCCGTAGCTATAATTCAAGCCTATGTATTCGTACTACTTCTAAGCCTCTATCTACAAGAAAACGTATAATGGCCCACCAAGCACACGCATATCACATAGTAGACCCCAGCCCCTGGCCCCTAACAGGCGCCGTCGGTGCCCTACTCTTAACATCAGGCCTCGCAATCTGATTCCACTTCCACTCCACAATTCTTCTGTCCTTAGGCCTTATCCTCCTCCTCTTAACAATATACCAGTGATGACGAGACATTATCCGAGAAGGCACATTCCAAGGACATCACACACCCCCCGTCCAAAAAGGCCTCCGATTTGGTATAATTCTCTTCATTACATCAGAAGTTTTCTTCTTCCTAGGATTCTTCTGAGCTTTCTACCACTCAAGCCTCGCCCCCACCCCTGAGCTAGGCGGCTGCTGACCTCCCACAGGCATTACAACCTTAGACCCATTCGAAGTTCCCCTACTCAATACTGCTGTTCTCCTAGCCTCCGGGGTCACAGTCACCTGAGCCCACCACAGCATTATAGAAGGCGAACGCAAGCAAGCCATTCACTCACTAACTCTCACTATTCTCCTTGGATTCTATTTCACCTTCCTCCAAGCCATGGAATACTACGAAGCCCCCTTTACTATTGCAGACGGGGTGTACGGCTCCACATTCTTTGTAGCTACCGGCTTCCATGGGCTCCACGTTATTATTGGCTCTACATTCCTAGCCGTCTGCCTACTTCGCCAGGCTCAATACCACTTCACATCAGAACACCACTTCGGATTTGAAGCAGCTGCTTGATACTGACATTTCGTAGACGTCGTCTGACTATTCCTCTACATCTCTATCTACTGATGAGGCTCATAATCTTTCTAGTACTAAATAAGTATTAGTGACTTCCAATCACCAGGTCTTGGTTAAAATCCAAGGAAAGATAATGAATTTAGTCACAATCATTATTATTATTGCTGTCTTACTTTCAACTATTCTAGCCATCGTGTCATTCTGACTGCCTCAAATGACCCCCGACCATGAAAAACTCTCCCCCTATGAGTGCGGCTTTGACCCCCTCGGCACCGCCCGACTCCCCTTCTCCCTCCGATTTTTCCTTGTCGCCATCCTATTTCTGCTTTTTGACCTAGAAATTGCCCTTCTCCTGCCCCTTCCCTGAGGCGACCAACTAGCTTCCCCCCTTCTAACCTTTATGTGGGCTGCATCCGTCCTAGCCCTTCTCACCCTAGGCCTAGTCTATGAATGACTCCAAGGAGGCCTAGAGTGGGCTGAATAGGTAATTAGTTTAAGAAAAACATTTGATTTCGGCTCAAAAGCTTGTGGTTAAAGTCCACACTCACCTAATGACCCCCGTTCACTTTGCCTTCTCCTCAGCCTTCATCTTAGGGCTTACCGGCCTAGCATTCCATCGAACCCACCTCCTCTCAGCCCTCCTATGCCTCGAAGGAATAATACTATCCCTGTTTATTGCTCTCTCCCTCTGAACCCTTCAACTAGACTCTACAAATTTCTCTGCTTCCCCCATGCTCCTCTTAGCATTCTCAGCCTGTGAAGCAAGCGCAGGCCTCGCACTGCTGGTAGCCACTGCCCGAACCCACGGCACCGATCGTCTACAAAGTCTAAACCTCCTACAATGCTAAAAATTCTCATTCCCACACTAATGCTTGTTCCAACAACCTGACTAGTCCCCACCAAATGACTCTGACCCACAGCACTTACACACAGCCTACTTATCGCCCTTGCCAGCCTCAGCTGGCTAAAAAATTTATCAGAGACAGGCTGAACCTTCCTCAACCCCTATATAGCAACAGACCCCCTCTCAACCCCGCTCCTGGTACTCACTTGCTGACTCCTCCCACTCATAATTCTTGCTAGTCAAAACCACACAGCCCTTGAACCAGTTAACCGCCAACGAATGTACATCACCCTCCTCACATCCCTGCAAATTTTTCTCATCCTAGCCTTCAGCGCCACCGAGATGATTATGTTTTATATTATGTTTGAAGCTACCCTAATTCCAACCTTATTCCTCATTACCCGCTGAGGTAACCAAGCAGAACGACTTAATGCAGGCACTTACTTCTTATTTTATACCCTTGCTGGCTCACTCCCATTACTTGTTGCCCTCCTCCTTCTCCAAAACAGCACCGGTACCCTCTCCCTCCTAACCCTGCAATTCTCAAATCTTACCCAACTCACCACCTCCGCAGATAAACTCTGGTGAGCAGGATGTTTGTTAGCATTCCTGGTAAAAATGCCACTTTACGGTGTACACCTCTGACTACCTAAAGCTCATGTAGAGGCCCCAATCGCGGGCTCAATAATCCTTGCTGCTGTTCTCTTGAAACTAGGAGGCTACGGCATGATGCGAGTTCTTCCCATACTAGAGCCCCTAACCAAAGAACTAAGCTACCCTTTCATTATCCTTGCACTTTGGGGTGTAATCATAACCGGCTCAATTTGCTTACGCCAAACAGACTTAAAATCGCTCATTGCCTACTCCTCCGTAGGCCACATGGGCTTAGTAGTGGGGGGCATTCTCATTCAAACACCCTGAGGCTTCACAGGGGCCCTAATTCTTATAATTGCACATGGACTCACCTCCTCTGCCCTCTTTTGCTTGGCCAACACAAACTACGAACGAACCCACAGTCGAACAATAGTCCTTGCCCGTGGTCTTCAAATGGCACTTCCACTAGCAACAACATGATGGTTCTTTGCTAGCCTCGCCAATCTAGCCCTCCCCCCTCTTCCCAATCTCATAGGAGAACTAATAATTATTACCTCCCTATTTAACTGATCCTGATGAACCCTTGCTCTAACAGGGGCCGGAACCCTCATTACCGCGGGCTACTCCCTCTACATGTTCCTAATAACCCAACGAGGACCTCTCCCAGCGCACATCACCGCCCTCGAACCCTCCCACTCTCGAGAACACCTCTTAGTGATTCTCCACTTACTTCCCCTAATACTCCTAGTACTTAAGCCAGAGCTAATTTGAGGCTGAACTAGCTGTAGACATAGTTTAACAAAAACATTAGATTGTGATTCTAAAAATAGGGGTTAAACTCCCCTTGTCCACCGAGAGAGGCTCGCTAGCAACGAAGACTGCTAATCTCCGCCACCTCGGTTGAACCCCGGGGCTCACTCGACAGTATGCTTCTAAAGGATAACAGCTCATCCGTTGGTCTTAGGAACCAAAAACTCTTGGTGCAAATCCAAGTAGCAGCTATGCACACTACCTCACTAATAATAGCCTCAAGCCTAATTATCATCTTCTTCCTTCTCGCCTACCCCGTCTTCACAACCCTCAGCCCACACCCCCAAACCTCTAACTGGGCCCTCTCCCACGTCAAAACAGCGGTTAAATTAGCCTTCTTCACAAGCCTCCTCCCCCTATTCCTTTTTCTCAATGAGGGCGCAGAAGCTATCGTAACCAACTGAACCTGAATAACCACCCTAACCTTTGATATTAATATTAGCTTTAAATTTGACCACTACTCAATTATCTTCACCCCCATTGCCCTTTACGTCACCTGATCCATCCTCGAATTTGCATCCTGGTATATACACGCAGATCCCTTCATAAACCGATTTTTTAAATACCTTCTCATCTTCCTTATCGCCATAATTGTCCTAGTGACAGCAAACAACATATTCCAACTTTTTATTGGCTGAGAAGGCGTGGGTATTATGTCATTTCTGCTGATCGGCTGATGATACGGCCGAGCAGATGCAAACACCGCCGCCCTTCAAGCCGTACTTTACAACCGAGTGGGGGACATCGGATTAATTTTTGCCATGGCATGAATAGCAACCAACCTCAACTCATGAGAAATGCAACAAATTTTTACAACGGCCAAAGACCAAGACCTAACCTTCCCCCTCCTCGGGTTAATTCTCGCCGCAACTGGCAAATCAGCCCAATTTGGACTTCACCCATGACTTCCCTCTGCCATAGAGGGCCCCACACCGGTCTCCGCCCTACTGCACTCTAGCACTATGGTTGTTGCCGGCATCTTCCTTCTCGTTCGTATAAGCCCCCTCTTGGAGAGTAATCAAACAGCCCTCACCACTTGCTTATGCCTAGGCGCCTTGACCACCCTTTTTACCGCCACCTGCGCCCTCACCCAAAATGACATCAAAAAAATTGTTGCTTTCTCTACATCAAGCCAACTAGGCCTAATAATAGTGACCATCGGACTCAACCAGCCCCAACTCGCCTTCCTTCACATTTGCACTCACGCGTTCTTCAAAGCAATGCTTTTCCTCTGCTCAGGCTCAATTATTCACAGCCTTAATGACGAACAAGACATCCGAAAAATGGGAGGTATACACCATCTCACGCCCTTTACTTCATCTTGCCTCACTCTAGGAAGCCTAGCCCTCACAGGCACCCCCTTTTTAGCAGGCTTTTTCTCAAAAGACGCTATTATTGAAGCACTCAACACATCCCATCTCAACGCCTGGGCCCTTACCCTTACACTCCTAGCCACCTCTTTCACAGCTATTTATAGCCTTCGAGTAGTCTTCTTTGTATCTATAGGTCACCCCCGATTTAATACACTCTCCCCCATTAACGAAAATAACCCAGCAGTAATTAACCCTATCAAACGCCTAGCCTGAGGAAGCATTATCGCCGGTCTTCTAATTACCTCAAATATTACCCCCCTAAAAACACCGATTATGACGATACCCCCACTGCTAAAACTAGCCGCCCTCATCGTCACAATCCTCGGCCTTCTCTTAGCACTTGAACTTGCATCCCTGACAAATAAACAATTTAAACCCACCCCAAACCTGGCCCCCCACCACTTCTCTAATATGCTCGGCTTCTTCCCAGCTGTTATCCATCGCACCCTCCCAAAACTTAACTTGACCCTTGGCCAAACAATTGCAAGCCAAATAGTTGATTTAACCTGACTGGAAAAATCAGGCCCCAAAGCCCTCGCTTCTCTCAATATGCCCCTAGTTACAACCACAAGCAATTCCCAACAAGGCATAATCAAAACATTCCTCACCTTCTTCTTACTTACACTAGCCCTCACCACTCTAGTCCTCATTCTTTAAACTGCCCGAAGAGTCCCCCGACCTAGGCCCCGAGTTAACTCAAGGACCACAAACAAAGTTAAAAGCAACACCCAAGCACTAATTACTAGCATCCCCCCGCCCCCCGCATACATTAGTGCCACACCCCCTGAATCCCCTCGTAATATAGACAACTCCCCAAGCTCACCCGCAGGTACTCAAGAAGTTTCATATCATCCCCCTCAAAAAAGAGTTGAGACCAGAATTACCCCCACAATGTAAACAAGAATATATATTACAACAGAACGACTTCCTCAACTCTCCGGATAAGGCTCTGCAGCAAGTGCTGCCGAGTACGCAAACACTACTAACATCCCCCCCAAGTAAATCAAAAACAGGACTAGGGATAGAAAATGACCCCCATGACCCACCAAAACACCACACCCAAGCCCCGCTACCACAACCAACCCCAAAGCAGCAAAATAAGGCGAAGGGTTTGAAGCTACCGCAACCAATCCTAAAACTAACCCAAATAAAAATAAAAACATGATATAAGTCATAGTTTCTGCCAGGACTCTAACCAGGACTAATGGCTTGAAAAACCACCGTTGTTCTTCAACTACAAAAACTCTAATGGCTAGCCTACGCAAGACCCACCCCCTTCTAAAGATCGCAAACGATGCACTCGTGGATCTCCCCGCCCCCTCCAACATCTCAGCCTGATGAAACTTCGGCTCTCTGCTCGGCCTCTGTCTAGCAGCCCAAATTCTCACAGGACTTTTCCTCGCTATACACTACACATCTGATATCTCCATGGCTTTCTCCTCTGTGGCACACATTTGTCGAGACGTCAACTACGGATGGCTAATCCGAAACCTCCATGCCAACGGTGCCTCCTTCTTCTTTATCTGTCTCTATCTCCACATCGGCCGAGGCCTTTACTACGGCTCTTACCTTTATAAAGAGACATGAAACATTGGGGTCGTACTTTTCCTTTTAGTAATGATAACTGCCTTCGTCGGCTACGTACTTCCCTGAGGCCAAATGTCATTCTGAGGGGCTACTGTCATTACAAATCTGCTCTCAGCCGTACCCTACGTGGGCAATACACTAGTCCAATGAATTTGAGGCGGGTTTTCAGTAGACAATGCAACCCTAACCCGATTCTTTGCCTTCCACTTCCTCCTGCCCTTTATCGTTGCAGCTGCCACCCTCCTTCACTTACTCTTCCTACACGAGACAGGCTCAAACAACCCCCTGGGTTTAAACTCAGACGCAGATAAGATCCCATTCCACCCTTACTTCACCTACAAGGACCTACTAGGCTTTGCAGTCCTTATTATTGGCCTTACCACCCTGGCCCTCTTCTCCCCCAACCTCCTAGGTGACCCCGACAATTTCACCCCTGCCAACCCGCTTGTCACACCTCCCCACATCAAGCCTGAATGATACTTCCTATTTGCCTACGCCATCCTACGCTCTATCCCCAACAAACTAGGAGGGGTCCTCGCTCTCCTGGCCTCTATCCTAGTCCTCATGGTAGTCCCCATCCTCCACACATCAAAACAACGAGGGTTAACATTCCGACCCGTCACTCAATTCCTATTCTGAACCCTTATTGCAGACGTCTTCATCTTAACCTGAATTGGAGGCATGCCCGTAGAACACCCCTTCATCATCATCGGCCAAGTCGCATCTCTCCTATACTTTTCCCTGTTTCTTATTTTCCTCCCATTAGCAGGGTGGTTAGAGAACAAAGCCCTTGAATGACATTGCACTAGTAGCTCAGTCTCAGAGCGCCGGTCTTGTAAACCGGATGCCGGGGGTTAGACTCCCCCCTACTGCTCAGTCAAAGAGGAGGGAATTTAACCCCCACCACTAATTCCCAAAACTAGCATTCTAAACTAAACTACTCTTTGTACATATATGTATTTACACCATACAAATATATTAAACATATCAATGGTATTCAAGTACATATATGTTTTATCAACATTTAACTGGTGTTCCCCTATCATACAACAACATGGAACAAAGATTTACATATAGCATTGTATGAACAAATCAAATAAAACTGAATAAGGGCTGGCGAAACTTATGGCCCTAACAGATAAGTCCATAAGTCTAGATATACCACGAATTCAACATCTCGACATAAGCAAAATCTTAATGTAATAAGAACCGACCATCAGTTGATTTCTTAATGTTAACGGTTATTGAAGGTGAGGGACAAAGATTGTGGGGGTTTCACAAAATGAACTATTCCTGGCATTTGGTTCCTATTTCAGGGCCATTACCTGGTATCATTCCTCACACTTTCATTGACGCTTGCATAAGTTAATGGTGGTAATACATAAGCGGGAGCATCCCCCATGCCGAGCGTTCTTTCTAGAGGGTCACTGGTATCTTTTTTTTTGGTTTCCTTTCATCTTGCATTTCACAGTGCACAGTAAAATGTAATATAAGGGTGAACATTTATTTTGTAGCAAGGAATAACTAGTGAACGATAAAGGTCATACCTAAAGAATTGCATATGGAGTTATCAAGTGCATAAACTATGACTTATCACCTGGAAGATATCTAAGATGCCCCGGGGTTTCTGCGCGTTAAACCCCCCTACCCCCCATTACTCCTGAGATTATTATCATTCCTGTAAAACCCCCGAAAACAGGAAAATCCCTAGTAGCATAATTCTAGCCCAAAATGTGTCTATTTACATTATTAAAATAATGCACAT